GTACATGTTCCTCGACGCTGAGGGCATCCCCGAAGAGCGGGGGATTTCGTGACATTTCTGATTGGCTGTCTTGTATTTCTAATAAGTTGTTTAATCGTTGGCATGTTGAATGATATACATAATGAGCTGGTTTAGATCGATCCTAACCGGATGATTATGAATTAGTTTTATTTTATTTTAAAAAATTAATAAAATATTGAACTCGGCAAGAAGATAAAAAAAGAAATCGCCGATTTGCGCTAAATCCATCCTATTTTCTATTTTCATTCAACTGCTACAAGATCAACAATTCCATAAGCTTGCGCTTCGGTTGCTGACATAAAAACATCTCTTTCCATGTCTTCGGATACAACCCATAGGGGCTTGCCCGTTCTTTGTACATAAACCCTTGTGATGGTTTCACGCAGTTTTAGCAGTTCTTCCGCTTCCAAGATAGCTTCTCCCGTTTGTGCTTCATAAAAAGCACTAGCGGGTTGATGAATCATTACCCTGATGATATAACATAATAAAGTTTCTTCTATCTATACCATGGAGTGAACAAAAAATAAATAAAGATAAAAAAATACTTAATAAAAAAAAATAGAATAACCGTACGGGCATTTTTTATGTATTGCATACGGCTCTACAATAAAATGGATCTTTACCCTCCATTCCATCGCAGAAAGAGACAAATTAGGATCTATGAGATTCATATTGGTAAATGATCAAATTACCACCCTTCTTTTTGGAGGAGTTAAAAAATACTATGATGGTTCCGTTGCTTTATATATTTCTTATTTATTTTTTGGTATTTATTTGTCTGTGATTCAGCAATCCCAAAGTTTCTTTTTGATCCGATCAAATAAAAAAAGTAAATAAAAAAATATTTGATTTATACAATAAATATAAATATTGTTAAGAGATCTATGGTATGAAAAAAAAGTTTGTGACGCTGAACAGGATTCCCGATGGATAAGATAAAATCAGAAATACCCTTTATTTCATACTACTCTCTCGATATATAATCTAATTTTTTGAAAAAATAATAAAAATTTTCTCTTATCGAATTCGAAATGCCATGCTATTTTTACTTAATATTCCTATTTCATATGGCGAAGGCATAGTCTTTTGTTTCTCTCAAAAAAACCTCATTGGCGCCAAGCGTGAGGGAATGCTAAACGTTTGGTAATTTCCCCTCCAACCAGGATAAAAGATCCCATTGAAGCAGCTAACCCCATGCATATTGTATGTACATCTGGTCGCACAAATTGCATAGTATCATAAATAGCTACTCCAGGTATTACCCATCCGCCAGGAGAGTTTATAAACAAATACAGATCTTTGGTATCATCCTCAATACTGAGATATACCATAAGACCAATAAGTTGATTCGAGATCTCGCTATCAACTGCTTGGCCTAAAAAAAGTAATCTCTCTCGATAAAGTCGGTTGATTCGGGTAAAGTTGTATCCCTTAGGAACCGTACATGCACTTTTTTCTGCATACGGTTCAAAAAAAATTTCCGAAAAAGTCAATGTGTAGATTCTAGCCCCCTTTAGTTTTTTCATATCATACATAGCATAGTAAGCTCTTTCTAACTTTTAACGGAAGGGCTTTTTCTTCGATTTTTCAATAAAGATTCTTTTGACCCTTTTTCTTATCTTAGAATATAAAAAAAGAATTTCAAACTTATCGAATTAACTTATCATTGATGTATTTTTTCATTGAGATCCAAATCACGATGTCATTGTCTTGTTCCTGAATGGGTCTCTTAAATCTTTTTAGGTTTATGTTCTACTCCGGGTAAAGATCCGCCCTATCTTGATTTGCACATATAGGATAAATGCTTCTCTTACCACTTCTTTATTGCTATGACTTCTTATTAATTATTAATTTTATGCCTTCTGCCAAACCAAATATTTGATGGAATTCATCCATATTACTCGATTGCGTAACGATTTGAGATCCGTTTTCTTTATAAATAGGAATCGAATCGTTTATGATATAAGTGGTAATCATATATAATTACCAATTGGATTGTTTTTTAAACGGAGCCTGGATACTTAATTTGATTAGTCCAACGAAGATAACCATAAATTATTCTAATTGATAATAATATAAATTACCTCCAAAAAAAGGGGGGGATCGGGTTGCATTGCACTTCACTCTCCTAATTTTTACTTCGCGCTTCCAATTTTTGATGATTCAATTAATATGTTTTTTGGGCGAAATAGAGGATATCTCGATCGGGGGAGAAAACGGGGAAATCCCATATGACCCAATATATCTGACAAGTCGCACTATACGTCAATCCAAGATGCATCTTCCTCTCCAGGACTCCGAAAAGGTACTTTTGGAACACCAATAGGCATTAAATAAAAGAAAAAAGAACTAAATACTCTATTTCACTTTGATGTGGAAACGTAAGAATGGGTTTATTATCTTTATAATATTAGTCCTTGTATTAGTTTATCCATAGATTAGAAAACTTCATACATAATATAATAAAATGAAGACAGAG